ACCTAGCAAAAGAAAAATTGAGATAGGTTCCTATAGTATTGGATTCCCCCCCCTCACAATCGGACGTGAAGGTTTCCTCTCATCCGGCTCAAGTAGTTACACCAAATAAAGAAAGGGGTTCTTCTTCTTTTTAAACTTTGTTCGAGAAAACCCTACAAAAAGCTACTCTTTACTCAAGTTCCCAGTAAGGACCAGCCTCATTCTTATCTTATTTGATTTTTGATTTTCACTCTAACCTTTTAGACTTTCTTTTATGTTTACGAAAAAAAAACGAAAAAAAGGAAATGTGAAATTCTTGAGTAGTCTACTTCCCCTCAAATGATGAATCCCCTTAAAGGAATATTTTGGGACTCTTAAAGGATTTCTTTGTCTATATATTGTATTGTTCCATTGGATCTTTTTTAGGTCTCTACTCACCTCGATGGTTATTATCCCTTGAAGCATATATGCGATAGATAAGCTCCCGTAACCATATTTGCTTATGCTTGCCTGAACATAATTTCTTTTTCAAACAAATGGAATGTAGAATTCCATAAAAAGTCTTTTTTCACGAGGTATAACTAACTATTCCTATATTATCTGTTACGGAATCGACCATGGATCAATTCCCCTTTTCTTACATTTTGAAATCTTGAATGCATCCATAATTCTGAGCTTCATGTTCCTCCTCCCAAGATACATGTCAGAGCCAGGGGCATCCCAATCAGATTAAATGGGATGACAGTTTCTCAGTCCAAATCTGTCAAATGAAAATTTCGATCAAATCACACATCGCAATATACTAGGCCCTCTAATTCCCTAAGGGGCTTATCTAAAAGATTCGCAATATAACTAGGAAGACGTTTCAAATACCACACATGAGTCACTGGACATGTCAGTTTGATGTATCCCATTTGGTACCTTCGTATCCGAGAATCAACAAATTCCACCCCGCATTCTTCACAAAATTTTGGGCCTTCTTTTTCAGTCCCAATTCCTCGGTAATTTCCACAAGCACAAATCCCACTTTTTATGGGTCCAGAAATTCTTTCACAAAACAATCCATCTTTTTCCGGTTTATTAGTTTTATAATGAAAAGTATAGGGTTTTGTCACCTCTCCAACTATCTCTCCATTGGGTAGAATCTTTTTTGCCCAAGCCTTGATTTGTTGAGGGGAAACTGGTCCAATTCGAAGTTGTTGATGTTTATACTGGTCAATCATAGAATAGAAATTCTAATTCATTGAGATCAAGCTTCCTTCCTATCCATCTGGAAATTCTTTTCAGATACAAGGACATGATTCAGTTCCAGGGACAAAGATCGTAGTTCTCGAACGAGCAATCGAAAAGATTCTGGAGCACCCTCTGGGTTAGGTACGGTTGCCCCAATAATCGTAGCACCAAGTACTTCTTGACGAGCTCTAATATGATCAGATTTGTAAGTAAGCATCTCTTGTAAGATATGAGCAACACCAAATCCCTCTAGAGCCCAAACTTCCATTTCCCCTACTCTTTGTCCCCCTTGTTTGGCCCTCCCTCTAAGGGGTTGTTGTGTAACAAGTGCGTAATGCCCACTGGAACGTCCATGGATTTTATCATCAACTTGATGGATTAATTTTAGGATATAGGACTTTCCTATTAGAACAGGTTGTTCAAAAAGATCTCCTGTTCTTCCATCAAAGATTCTGCTTTTTCCCGGATATTCGGGTTCAAATACCCATGGATTTTTTGTTTTCTTACTGGCTTCATATAATTCGGAAAACACTAGTTTTCTTGAGGCCTCTTGCTCATATCTCTCATCAAAAGGTCCTATTCTATAATGTTTCTTTAGTAGATCCCCCGCTAACCCGAGTGAACATTCAAATATCTGTCCCACATTCATTCGTGAGGGGACTCCTAATGGGTTGAATACCATATCAACGGGCGTTCCATCTTGCAAATAGGGCATATCTTGTCTAGGCAAAATCTTAGAAATTATACCCTTATTCCCATGCCTTCCAGCTACTTTATCACCTACTTTGATTTCACGTTTCTGTGAAATATATACACGAATCCTTTCTGGATTAGAATTGGAAACCCCTCTTCTATGGATCCATCTCACATCAATAACTCGGCCCCTTCCCCCTATAGGTAGTCTTAGAGAAGTTTCTTTTGAAGTGGATACCTGAATGCCAAGTATAGCTCGTAATAATCTATCCTCCGGAGCATATGAGGATTCGCTCGCTGTCTGAGGTGTTAATTTACCTACTAAGATATCACCTGTTTCTATCCAAGATCCCAGCATCACAATTCCATTTCTGTCTAAATTTCGGAGTAAACGAGCCTCTAAATGCGGGATCTCTTTAGTGATTCTTTCAGGACCTTGGCTTGTTACATGAGTCTGAATTTCATATTTCCGGATGTGAAAAGAAGTATAAATATCTTTATAAACCAGACGTTCGCTAATTAGTACTGCGTCTTCAAAATTGTAACCTTCCCATGACATATAAGCTACTAATACATTTTTTCCTAAAGCGAGTTCCCCACCAGCTGTAGCCGCACCACCCGCTAGAATTTGTCCCTTTTTAATGTATTTACCCCACTGAACCTGAGTTTTTTGATTCATACAAGTATTTTTGTTGGAACGTTGATACATAACCAATGGAATGCTTAGAGTATCCCCATTACTTGAGAAACTGATCTTTTGAGTATCAGTATAAATGATTTTTCCCTTGCGTTCGGCTATAACTGAAACCCCCGAATCTAGAGCCGTTTGTCCTTCCAACCCAGTTCCAACAATGCACTTCTCGGACCGAGAAAGGGGAACTGCTTGGCGCTGCATATTAGAACTCATTAAAGCTCGATTCGCATCATTATGTTCAATAAAAGGAATGAGGGAAGCTCCAATAGAAAAATATTGGAAGGGAAAAATGCTTCTAAGATGAATCTCTTCCCATGCAATAGTCAGGAATTCTTGACGATATCGAGCTGGAACAACCTGTTGTTCTTGAATATCCCGATTCAAGGCCAAAGAATTTCCCGCTGCTACCATATAATATTCATCTCTATTTGGTGATAAATAAACCATCTGTGCCTCTTTTGATCTCTCAGATAATCCATAAAATGGACTATCTATAGATCCCCAATCACCAACCTTCACATGAATAGCTAATGATCCCATAAGTCCAACATTGATTCCTTCGGACGTGTCAATTGGACAAATACGTCCATAGTGACTCGGGTGGATATCTCGTATTCGAAAACTAGCAGTTCGCCCCGTTAATCCTCCAGGACCCAAATAACTCCATTTTCGCCCATGAACAATTTGTGTCAACGGATTAGTTCGATCCAAAACTTGAGATAAAGGGTGTAGGCCAAAAAACGATTCATAAGTAGTTGTTAATGAAGTTGAAGTTACCAAATTTTGAGGAGTCGGTATCAATTTATGCCTGATTGCTCCACATATAGTTCCTCGAACCGTATTTTCTAAACGAACAAGAGCCAATCCGAATTGATCCTGTAATAGATCTGCTACAGAACGAATACGTTTATTTTTCAAGTGACTCATATCGTCAAGTGTACCCATTCCCAATTTCATTCCAATCAAATAATCCACAGCAGCCAATAAATCTCGTGGTAACAAAAATGTATTGTTTTGGGGTATATCAAGATTAAGTCTCCGGTTCAGATTTCGTCGACCAATCTTTCCTAACTCACATCTTTGTTGAAAAAATTTCTTTTGTAATTCCTTGCATAAGGACTCAGAAAATACTGGATCCCCCCCTACACAGGCAAATTGTTGATAAAACTCCAAAATAGCATTTTCTTTTGACCCAATCTTTTTTTTCTCTTTATCATTTGGGAAAGACAAGAAAATCTCAGGGTAACAAACATTATCTAAAATTTCTCTTATATTCGAACCCATAGCTGATGATAGAACTAGAATAGATATTTTTTGTTTTCTACTTACACGGGCCCATATCCTTGCTTTTCTATCAATTTCTAATTCCGACCTTCCCCCCCAATCCGATATTATAGTACTGGTATAGACAGAAACTCCGTTATGTTCCAATTCTGAACGATAGTAAATACCGGGACTTTGCAATATTTGGTTGATCACAATTCGGTATATTCCATTTACTATAGAGGTTCCAAAAGAATTCATTATAGGGATGTTTCCAATAAAAACGGTTTGTTCTTGTATATTTTTACCGGTTTTCCAAATTAAGATCGCGGGTACATATAATTCAGAAGAATATGTGAGTGATTCATAAACAGCATCTCTTTCTGTTATCAAAGGCTCTACCAATTGATATGTTTCCACAAATAATTGAAATTCAATTTCTTGATCTCTATCTTCAATTTTTTGAAACTTATGAAATTCTTCCGTCAAGCCCTGATTAATGAACCTACAAAATCCCTCAAATTGTATCTGACTAAATCCAGGTATTGTGGACATTCCCTCATTTTCATTCTGGAGCATCTTAATCTGAAGTTTCCTCTTTATTGAAAAAATCCCATTATCGTCTTTTGGCTCACTATTCATCGAACCCTACCAATTGATCTAGTAATGATGGAATGGATATTCTGTTTACTGAATCACATAAAATTTTAGTCAACTCCATCCATATATATCGTATAAACGAAAGCAAGACAGAGAAATGAAGGGCATTTTTGATGCAAGTTCAAATTTGATCTGGAGACAGGTACAAATAGAAAGAAATGGAATTTAAGAAAGCATTCCTGGTAAAAATTGATCTAATTTCGACCTAATATCTAATTCTTTTATTATGATATTAATGATATTAGGATCAGCGTACAAAAAAATAAAAAATCAATGAGTTTAGAATTTAATCTGCTCTCTATGAATGAGATAAAAACAGAAGAATCAGGAACAGTATAGAGTTTCCCTTTTTTTTTAGCACACGCAATTGAATGCTCAAAAAGGAATTCGCAAATCTTTTTTAGTAGTAAAATTTATAAAATACAATGGAATTGCGTACGTATTATAGTCATAGGAGTAATCTTTAGGGAGTAATCTTTAGGAAGTACATGACTATATAGCTATCTAACTATCCATATATCACATCTTTTATAAGAATTGAACTTGGTGCAACCTAGGTTAGGTCATACTCTATCATAATGTCTATCTTCTATTCATATTCAATGAAATATTCAAGCACGATGATCCTATATAGGGATATGTGCATAATAAATAGACCCGGCTTGGTATCCACGTATAAGAATTTATGTTCTAGAGTTTACACTTTTCTGGGGTTTACATATACACATATCTTTTCTTATAATTAGATAATTAGAATTGATCATGTAATTGATAATGATTAATCGGAAATCAATTGGATTTTGCATCCATTAAGATAAGGAGATACAAAATTAAGAGCTGTTCGCTAATTCAAAGTAATAAAAGTAAGTAAGAGTAAAAGAGTAAGGAATTCAATATTAACTAGTTAATGGAATAAAGAGGAATTTCTTTTTGAAAAAGTATAAGTACAATGGGATTGAAGATCCAAAAAGAAAAGAAATTAAGAAAGTAAAAAATTCAAATCAAAACCAAAATGAGGAGAGAAATAGAAATAGAATATCTAAAGAATATTCTTATATACTTAGATAATATATAGTTTATATATTATATATAATTATCTAATTAGAGAATTATAGTTATCTAATTAGAGAATTATAGAATTTCTTTCTTATTTATTCTCTTTATCTGTTTTGGATAGAATTTGGCGGCATGGCCAAGTGGTAAGGCGGGGGACTGCAAATCCTTTATCCCCGGTTCGAATCTGGGTGTCGCCTGATCAACAAAAAAAGACTTGGAATTTCTTAATCCTATTGATCGAACTTGACGAATTCGTGCCCCGCAAAAGCATAGGCAAGGGCTAGGTCTGTCGATACTTGATTTTGAGAACCATAGGTCCTATAAAAGACTATCATCTTTTTTCTCAAAATCTGGGTTCTTAGTGTGGATCAAAAAAGTACCAAGAAATCTGAAGCAACCCAATCTTATGAAAGATTGGTTTGGGCTATTCTGAATTGAATCAAATAAAAGAAATAGGAAATAGCGAGAATTCATTCTGAAGAACTATGAAAGTAAGAAATCTATGAACTTTTTATGAGTGGATTCATTAAATTGTTTCATAAAAAGCCGTAAGTAAGAATCCTGTTTTGACTCTGCACCATTGATTCCACTATGATTATGAATCAATAATGGAATCATTCCTTCATTTCATAGAGATAGGGATAGGGGGCATCATTCGCATGGATATAGTAAGTTTCGCTTGGGCTGCTTTAATGGTAGTGTTTACATTTTCTATTTCACTTGTAGTATGGGGAAGAAGTGGGCTTTAGAGCTATAAATAGGAATAAGACTTTACTGAAAAATCTACTTCTATCAATTGTGATCGTTTTGCGAAAGCTTAAAAAAACTTGACTTGCTTTAGTTTATCTATATCTTTATATATATATCTTTATATATATATATTCTTTCTTAGATATATTAGTAGTATTATATTATTAGTGTAGTATTCTATTCTTAGTAATATTTTATTATTTTCTTATGCTATTAGTATTAGATTTCTCTAATTCTTTAATATAGGATATGGTATTATTTATATGGTATATAGTATATACCCGTACTATTCTTCCTACATTAATTCTTTTGATGGGCCCCCGGATCCATATCAATAAGCATAAAAAGAGATATAAAAAATGAGGAATTCAAAGAGTTGGGCTTGCAATTCTTTTGGATTGATCAAAATGTATATAAATGGGTGTAGAGAAAAAATTTAAAAATTGAGGGCTATTTCATTTTGATATACGTCTAATATATATAGATTATTACTTAGATATAGATTGTCAATTGATCTATATAAGAGAAAGCTTCTTTCTGTATACAATACAACTTTCTGTTTTATGTACTAAGAAGATGAATAAATATGAAATATTCTACAATACTCAATTGTATAGTGTGGTAGAAAGAGCTATATATAGCTCTTTCTACCACACTATCTCAGATACTTCTGATTCCACATTTCATCTCATCTCAAACTTAAATAGAGTTTGAAACCCTTTCATTTCTTCAATCATTGATAAAAATAAAGAATTCCAGTTTCATTCCAATTAATCATTTTGGCTGACTGTTTTGACATATATGATAAGTAAAAAGGCAGTAGGAACTAAAATGAACAGCGCAGTAGCAATAAACGCAAGAATATTGACTTCCATAATCTCTTTGTTTTCTTCTTTCACAATAATTCGGGATCTAATCCCATAAAGATGATAAAGTGGACTCCTATTAATTCAAAGGTATGAATTGTATCTTGATGATACTCACAATATTATGAATAACAATATCAAATCGATTTATCGTCGCGAATTGAATAGTCTAACATAGTATAACATACTATAACATAGTAAGATCTTTTATCCATACTCAATCTAAATTCAATAGATTGAAAGAAAAATAAGATTCTTTCTTGTTATTGGATCAGAAATCTGATAAGAAATCCCATTTCATTTTCT